GGTCTAAACTACAATCCCCTCATAGAGATCCAATGACAAAGAAAAGGCAAAAAGATGATTTTTGTTTTTTAACAGTTTGGGGAATGGAAGCTGAACTGCCTTTTGGTTCTCCCCGAAAAAAACCTTCCTTTTTTGAACCCATTTTTAAAGAACTCGGAAAAAAAATTAGAAAATTGAAAAAGAATTGTTTTGGAGTTCTAAGAGTTTTAAAAGAAAAAACAAAATTTTTTCTAACGGTCGCAAAAGAAATAAAAGAATGGGTTATCAAAAGTGTTCTATTTATAAAAAGAATACTCTCAAAAATAAATCCAATTCAATTATTTGGATTGAGAGAAGTATATGAATCGAGTGAAACTAAAAAAGAAAAAGATTTTATAATCAGTAATAGTAATCGGATTATTCATGAATCGTCTATTCAATTTCGATCTATGGATTGGACAAACTATTCACTGATAGAAAAAAAAACGAAAGATCTGACTGATAGAACAAGCACAATCCGAAATCAAATAGAAAAAATTACAAAAGACAAGAAAAAGGAATTTCTAACTCCAGAGATAAATATTAGTCCTAACAAAAAAAGTCATAAGTCTAAAAGACTAGAATCCCCCCAAAAATTTTGGCAGATATTAAAAAGAAGAAATACTCGATTAATCCGTAAATCGCATTATTTTATAAAATTTTTCATTGAAAGAATATACATAGATATCCTTCTATGTATCATTAATATTCCCCAGATCAATGCACAACTTTTTCTTGAATCAACAAAAAAAACGATTGATAAATACATTTACAATAATGAAGCAAATCAAGAAAGAATTGATAAAACAAATCAAAATACAATTCACTTTATAAAGTCACTTTCTAATATTTCTAATATTAGTAATATTAATAAGAATTCACAGATTTTTTTTGATTTATCCTCCTTGTCACAAGCATATGTATTTTACAAATTATCACAAACCCAAGTTATTAACTTGTATAAGTTAAGATCTGTCATTCAATATCACGGAACATCTCTTTTTCTTAAGAATGAAATAAAGGATTATTTTGGAGCACAAGGACATTCCGAATTAAGACATAAGAAACTTCGGAATTCTGGAATGAATCAATGGAAAAACTGGTTAAGGGGTCATTATCAATACGATTTATCTCGGATTAGATGGTCTAGATTAGTACCGCAAAAATGGCGAAACAGAGTTAATCAACGTTGTATGGCTCAAAATAAAGATTTAAAAAAATGGGATTCATATGAAAAAGACCAGTTAATTCATTACGAAAAAGAAAATAATTATGAAGTAGACTCATTACAAAATAAAACAGAGAATTTTAAAAAACACTATAGATATAATCTTTTATCATATAAATCGGTTAATTATGAAGATAATAAGAACTCATATATTTATGGATTGCCATTACAAGTAAATAATAACCAAAAGATTTCTTATAATTATAACACACGTAAACACAAATTATTTGATATGATGGTAGGTATCCTTATTAAAAATTCTCTAGGAGAAGCTGATATTATGGATATGGAGAAAAGTCCGGATAGAAAATATTTTGATTCTAGAATTCTAAATTTTTGTCTTAGAAAGAAAGTCGATATTGAGTCCTGGATCGATATCGATACTGGTACCAATAGTAAAAAAACTAGGAATTATCAAATAATTGAAAAAATTGATAAGAAAGACCTTTTTTATCTCACAATTCATCAAGATAAAGAAATAAAATCATCCAATAAAAAAAGATTTGATTGGATGGGAATGAATGAAGAAATACTAAGTCGTCCCATATCGAATCTGGAATTTTGGTTCTTCTCAGAATTTGTGTTACTTTATAATGCATATAAAATAAAACCGTGGGTCATACCGATCAAATTACTTCTTTTAAATTTTACTGAAACTGAAAATGTTAGTGAAAATAAAAACATCAACGGAAAGCAAAAACAAAAAGGGGATCTTTTTATACCATCGAACGAAAAAAAATCTCTTGAATTAGAGAATCAAAATCAAGAAGAAAAAGAACCCACAATCCAAGGGGATATTGGAGCCGTTATCTCAAACCAAGAAAAGGGTGTTGAAGAAGATTATGTAGGATCAGACATAAAAAAACGTATAAAGAAAAAGAAATACAAAAGCAATATGGAAGCAGAACTCGATTTTTTCCTAAAAAGGCATTTGCGTTTTCAATTGAGATGGGAGGGTTCTTTAAATGAAAGAATACTCAATAATATCAAAGTATACTGTCTCCTGCTTAGACTGATAAATCCATCAGAAATTGCTATATCCTCTATTCAAAGGGGAGAAATGAGTTTGGGTATAATGCTGATCCATAAGGATTTAACTCTTACAGAATTGATGAAAAGGGGAATATTAATTATCGAACCAGTTCGTCTGTTTATAAAAAATGATGGACAATTTATTATGTATCAAACCATAAGTATTTCATTGGTTCATAAGAGTAAGCACCAAACTAATCAAAGATGCCGAGAAAAAGGATATGTTGATAAGAATCATTTTGATAAATCCATTGCAAGACATCAAAGGATAACTGGCAGTAGCGACAAAAATCATTATGATTTGCTTCTTGTTCCTGAAAATATTTTATCGACTAGACATCGGAGAGAATTGAGAATTCTAATTTGTTTCAATTCAATGAATAGGAATGATATAGATAGAAATCCAGTATTTTGCAATGTGAACAACATAAAAAGCTGTGGTCAATTTTTGGATGAAAGCAAACATCTTGATAGAGATCAAAATAAATTAATTAAATTAAAGTTCTTTCTTTGGCCCAATTATCGATTAGAAGATTTAGCTTGTATGAATCGCTATTGGTTTGATACCAATAATGGCAGTCGTTTCAGTACGGTAAGGATACATATGTATCCACAATTAAAAATTCGGTGATAGTTCATTTTTCCTATATATATCCTGTACCATATCTGGTATATGAAAGCAAACAGATGCACACATGCGTTGTCTTACATTCCATTCTGATACATGATACTAATTCAATGGCGTATCAATTAGATCTATAAATGAATCAAGAGAATCTTATTATTTTAGGTCTACTAAATTATTATCTTTTCCGAGTGCCATCCTTTTGTATCCCTATACGAATCAAATTGAAAGTTGAATTAATCGTTGATTAATTTTATTTGATAAAATTAGTAGTCCATAACGAAATTCGGTATACCAGATCAAAATGACGGGGATTTTTATTACTGATCGGTAAAATTCATATCTTTAAAAAAGAGGGGGAAAATTTTTTGTTTTATGATAAAAAATGCATTCATCTCGGTTATTTCGCAAGAAGAAAACAGGGGGTCTGTTGAATTTCAAGTATTCAGTTTCACCAATAAGATACGAAGACTGACTTCACATTTGGAATTACACAGAAAAGACTATTTATCTCAGAGAGGTCTACGGAAAATTCTGGGAAAACGTCAACGGCTACTGGCTTATTTGTCAAAGAAAAATAGAGTACGTTATAAAGAATTAATTAGTCACTTGGATATTCGAGAGCCAAAAACTCATTAATTTGCAGAGCTTTAATTATTAATTATTTGATTTATTAGATATTGAATTTGAATGAATTTCTTTTTGTTTTCAGCAATTCACGGAAGAATGAATCGGGGAAAAACCTATGAATGTACCAGCTACAAGAAAAGACCTCATGATAGTAAATATGGGTCCTCACCACCCATCAATGCATGGTGTTCTTCGACTCATCATTACTCTAGACGGTGAAGATGTTATTGACTGTGAACCAATATTGGGTTATTTACACAGAGGAATGGAAAAAATTGCGGAAAACCGAACAATTATACAATATCTTCCTTATGTAACACGTTGGGATTATTTAGCTACTATGTTCACAGAAGCAATAACCGTAAATGCACCAGAGCAGTTAGCAAATATTCAAGTACCTAAAAGAGCCAGCTATATCAGAGTAATTATGTTGGAGTTGAGTCGTATAGCTTCTCATTTGTTATGGCTTGGTCCTTTTATGGCAGATATTGGTGCACAAACCCCTTTCTTCTATATTTTCAGAGAAAGAGAATTAGTATATGATCTATTCGAAGCTGCCACCGGTATGAGAATGATGCATAATTATTTTCGTATCGGAGGAGTAGCTGCTGATCTACCTCATGGTTGGATAGATAAATGTTTGGATTTCTGCGATTATTTTTTAACAGGGGTTGCTGAATATCAAAAACTTATTACACGGAATCCTATTTTTTTAGAACGAGTTGAGGGAGTAGGCATTATTGGTGGGGAGGAAGCAATAAATTGGGGTTTATCAGGACCAATGTTACGAGCTTCCGGAATACAATGGGATCTTCGTAAAGTTGATCATTATGAGTGTTACGACGAATTTGATTGGGAAGTCCAATGGCAAAAAGAAGGAGATTCATTAGCTCGTTATTTAGTACGAATAAGTGAAATGACAGAATCTATAAAAATTATTCAACAGGCTCTGGAAGGAATTCCGGGAGGGCCCTATGAGAATTTAGAAATCCGATGCTTTGATAGAGTAAGGGATCCCGAATGGAATGATTTTGAATATCGATTCATTAGTAAAAAACCTTCTCCTACTTTTGAATTGTCGAAACAAGAACTTTATGTGAGAGTCGAAGCCCCAAAGGGAGAGTTGGGAATTTTTCTGATAGGAGATCAAAGTGTTTTTCCTTGGAGATGGAAAATTCGCCCGCCGGGTTTTATCAATTTGCAAATTCTTCCTCAGTTAGTTAAAAAAATGAAATTGGCTGATATTATGACGATACTGGGTAGTATAGATATCATTATGGGAGAAGTTGATCGTTGAAATGATAATGGATACAACAGAAGTACAAGATATCAATTCTTTTTCCAGATTAGAATCCTTAAAAGAGGTCTATGGGATCATATGGATGCTTATCCCTATTTTGACTCTTGTATTGGGAATCACCATAGGTGTACTAGTAATTGTGTGGTTAGAAAGAGAAATATCCGCAG